AGAAAATAATATTTCCATTTATTAATCAGAATAGGCGTATTATTTGAAGAAAGAATTGATTTTCCTTGATATCTAACATAATGCATAAAAGGATCTTTGCATAACTCCAAGATGTCCCGAAATTCATTATGAATAAATACTTTGACAAGATTTTTTATTTTTATAAAAAAATATATTCGTTGAAAAAAGAATCCAGAAAATGTTGAACGTAAATGAAAAGATTGATTACGAAGAAAAAAAAAGATGGATTCGGATTCACATATATGAAAATTATATAGGAACAAGAAAAATCTTGGATTGGTTTTTGAAAAAAACCAATTCTTTGGAAGAATAAACCTATTCCAATTACAATACTCATAGAGAAAGAAACGTAAGAAATGCAAAGAAGAGGCATCCTTCAACCAGTAACGTAGGGTTTGCACCAAGATCTCTAGATGGATGTGATAGGGTATTAGTACATTTGACACAGAATCTAAATGGGACAATTTGTCCTCCAAAAAAGAAAATATTGAATGAATTGATCGTAAATTACGAAATTGATCTACCTCTTTCCTTTCTAAGGAAAAGAATAATCGAAAAGAAAATGGAATTTCCACAGTGACTGCAAATGCCTCGGATAGAATTTGCGAATACAAATTCTTGTTGAAAGCAAAAAACCTATTTTGTCTAGAATCAGTATCCACCAAAATAATCAAAGGATTCTGTTGATACATTCGAATAATTAAACGTTTAACAATTATTGAACTAATTCTTTTGTCATAACCCACATTTTCTAACCAAATAGATCTAATTGATCTCTTTAAAACATGATGAGCAAGTGTATAAATATACTCCTGAAAAAGGAGTGGGTATAGGAAGTTGTGTTTGTGTTGCCAAGATCTATTTAGGTCTAAATATCCTTGAAATTGATCCATTGGAAATTGGATTGGAATCAAAAGAAACAGAAAGTAGTCCATTTATTGATTATGAAACGATATATATAGTGCGATGCAGTCAAAACAAAGCGTTATAGTAAGAAAATACTAGATATCTCGGAGACAGGTAGACTCATCAACAGACTCTCTATCCTCTCTTTCAATCTAAATAGTTTAGATTTGTTTCTAGGATAACAAAACAAGATGGGTTAGAAATCCTTTATTTTTCAAACCAATCGCTCTTTTGATTTTTGAAAATCAATATATTTATCAATATGCTGCTTCTTCTACACATTTATGTACAACCCAGAATAGGACATAACTAATAATTAGGACTTATTTGATTAATAAAAACGAAAATAGATAAGATACTATAATCATGCACTCAAGTAGAATTCTTCCCCCGTACTGGGCACTAATATATTTTTAACGTCTAATTAGATCGAGTAATCATTCAAATTTAGAACAAAAGCTCGTTGCTCTTTTTCCTTATAAAAACTGAAATTGAAGTCGGAAAACTCTATCCATTTATTCATTCGACCCCATTCTGATTCTGAATTAATTTCATTTTTTCGCACTCCCAACGATCCAGTTAAAGTAAAACTGAAACATTCTCAGAATTCTCTATTCATACGACATGCTGTTTTTTCCAGTCATTCCTTTCAGGATCAGTCGTGGTCTTACAAAGTCTACCAAAGGTATGAATGAATCCCTTACTTCATTGAAGTGTGTAAAAGATGCTAGCCGCACTTAAAAGCCGAGTACTCTACCGTTGAGTTAGCAACCCGAAGAACAAAAAATTGGCAATGTTTGGTTGGATAAAAAACTAAAGAGATAAAATTGAACACCACAATCAAAACATCAAATTAGCAAAAAATCCATCGAAAATTTTCAATTCTGAAATTATTATTAATTTAATTAAATTATTAATTTAATAAATTCCCATTTATTTAAGAGTCAAAAAAGAGAATATTTTGCAGATAAAAATCAAAATAAAAGAAATCAAAAATCTAGTCAAAATCTTTTCAAGTAAAAAAAAGCGAGGAAATGGATCTGTTTAGCCACGATCGAATTATATTTGCTCAATAGACTCTTGTCAATATATAAAAACGGCACGGTAAAAAAAAGTGTTAAGAAACAAAAAGTAGGGAGGGGGAGGGGGATCTACTAGAAAAAAGTTATAAAACTAAATAAAAATTTCCCCCTTATCCTTTTTTTTATTAATTGAATTTCTTACGAAATTTATAAAAAACCCCCGCCCTTTTGAAAATATCAAAAAGAGTTCCTGTAGGTTGAGCACCCTTTTCAAGAAAATATAAAATAGCAGGAATATTTAAATAGGTTTGAGTATTTATAGGATCATAAAAACCCATTTTACACAGATCTTTTCCTTCTCTTCGGGATCGACCATCGATTGCAACAATTCGATAAACAGCTCATTGGGATCGATGTAGACAAACTCTAACTCCCCCCAGAAACGTATATGAAGTTTTCGCCTCGTACGGCTCGAGAAATTGAAGTGATGTCTATATATACAAGGTCAAATAGATCCATAAAGAAATTAGACTAATATTAAGTATTAAGAAATATTAAAAAATAATAATATTATTTGATTTTATATCAATAGAAAATCAAAACACACATTTTTCTCCTCATAACTCAAGTTGGATAACTATGAAATAGCTCAAAAGAAAATTAGAAAAGCCTATTCATTTCATTTTTTGAGTAGTCTCTAATCCATCTTTTTTTGTCCCCATTAAAACAAAATCGATTTTGACCCTTCGTTCTTAATCTAGTTGTCGAGACAATAAAAAAAGGGGGATTTTCTTGTTCCAAGATACTTTATCTTTACCGTGAATCATTGGGTTTAGACATTACTTCGGTGACTTAAAATCGTTTGAAAATGGCAGCAACATGCCCCCTTTTATGCTTTTTTTCTATAAAAATAAAAGATTCATAGAAAAGAGAGTATCACACGTAAAAAAATCACTATACTTACAAAGTTGTTAAAACTTATTAATTAGCACTAACCCTAGATTCCTTGCCCCTGAGAAAAGAATCAATAGTTTCGACTCGAGCTACATCACGTACTATCTTACACTACAATCCAAAAAAAACCAAGTTCTGGTGTAAGAGAACAAAAGATGTCGAGCCAAGAGCACATTTATAATTCAAATGGTGGATATAAGAATCCACGGACGATCCCGTCTGTCAAGCCGCGCGTTGCTTTCTACCACATCGTTTCAAACGAAGTTTTACCATAACATCCCCCCGGGTTTTAACTGGTATGTAATTGATTCAATTATGGAATCACGAATAGTCATTTGTTCGTTCGTTACAGTTATTCCATAGGAATGCATATTTTTTTTTCAATTTCTATGAATGACTGCTTTTTTTACGAAGTCATAGCAAAAATAAAATTTCATACCAATTTTTCTTTTTTCATTTTATTGACTGAATTGCAATATGCTATTTTTTATTTTCTTTCTAAAGAAAAAAGACCAATTTATCAATCCGAAATCGAAACAGAAAGATTATTAAAATATAATATTAGGAATTGAAAAATTTTTGTTATTGAATCCACATTCCATCTTCCTTCAGAGGATCAAATACTTATAAAAAAGCAAAAAAATTCATGATTTTCTTTTACGAGTAGTTTCGGCTGACTGAGCGGGTTAAATAACGCTTAGTTAAATAAACTAAATATAAATTAGGGGAATCAAATAGAAATATAGGATCTATGAATTACTTATTATTCCATATATTTTGATACATTGAAAATTCGATTTTGATATTTTTATCAAATACTTAAAAATAAGGTTCAAAAAAAATACAAAATGTATAACATTTTTTCTTACTAACTTATTCTATTCATTTCATCTGCTTAATTTCATCTAATTTGTATTAGACCAGGTATTGAAATGAGTGTGTTCGATTATTAATCGTTATAATAGTTATATGAGAGGTTAAGGCTTTTCAACTAACTAATTTCTTTTAGCTTAAGTAATAATAATATTAACTACTCTATACTCTATTCTAAGAGTATAGATTGAATAAAGGGAGGGAGACGGGGGGGTTCAATCTGTTGTTAATTTTTTTGAAATTGATTTCAAATTCTTGAAATCTATAGCTCCTATGTTATCCAAATCAAAACTTGATTCAGATCCATTTATGACAATCTTTCGTTATTCTCAAAATATCTAAATATCTATATTCTTTCTTTCTAGATATAAAATAGAAAAAGGTATTCCCTGGGACGGAAGGATTCGAACCTCCGAATAGCGGGACCAAAACCCGTTGCCTTACCACTTGGCCACGCCCCATTTGTCTTTCTGTTCAATCAATACTAATAAACATTATTATTAGTACTGGTTGTTCGTCAATTCCAATCAAAAAATCGATTGTTCCGAGGATTTTGACACGTAGAGCGCGAGAGAAAAATGAATTTATTGATCATTAGATAGAATTTAATTAAAATATTGTCTAAAATATGATTTCTTCTATTCTTTTATGTTGAAAATCAAACAGTTTTAAATTGGGTGAGTTTTCAAAATAAAAATTTTTCGTTTTCTTTTTCTGTTTTAACAGATATCCACTAAAACTCAATCAAAATTAAATTATCTCCAAGTTCAATACAGGAAAAAAAATGTTTATTATGCTTAATATCTTTAGTTTGATCTACTTCTGTTTTCATTTCACCCTTTATTTGAATTCAAGTAGTTTTTTAGTAGTCAAATTGCCAGAGGCCTACGCTTTTTTGAATCCTATCGTAGATATTATGCCAGTAATACCCCTTCTGTTTTTTCTATTAGCCTTTGTTTGGCAAGCTGCTGTAAGTTTTCGATAAGATGTTGAGTAATGTACTAGACATTATTTATCCGAGAAAGAAAATGCTAATAATTATTCGATAAACTTTATAATATGAACCCTCGATTCAAACGATTGATAATTGGAATTCTTTTCTCATTCTGATTCTTTTTATAAACTTTGCTTTTGAATTTATTTCATTCTTTGATTTAGCGAAACCCCCTTTTGAGTCCCCTAATAGGGGGTAGTAAAGAATTTTTTTGTGAGATCAACCCACTTTTATTGCAAATACATTTTTGAGTTCTTTATTCTAGAAACCGTTTTGTTTATTGGTGTCGAAATAGGATATGTGGTAGAAAAAAGGATAATCTATTCTCTCTCTTTTTTTTTTCAAAAAATGCTTGGAGATTGTGTAATGCTTACTCTCAAACTCTTTGTTTACACAGTAGTGATATTCTTTGTTTCTCTCTTTATCTTTGGATTCCTATCTAATGATCCAGGACGTAATCCTGGGCGTGACGAATAAAAAAAGGGCTTTATTGTACATTTTTTAATTTCAAAAAAAGATCAAATATCAATTCATCAACAAAAACGGAAAGAAAGGGATTCGAACCCTCGGTACGAAAAACTCATACAACGGATTAGCAATCCGACGCTTTAGTCCACTCAGCCATCTCTCCCAATTTGAAATTTTGAATCTTACTTTCCAAAAGTAAGATAGAAAAAAAACCTCTCTTTCCTTATTTCTCGTTATCTTTATTAAAGATAGATTTTAGAATAGAATTCTATTCACATTAGATAAAATCTATTCTATCTATATAGATATTGAAAAAACAAGGGTCGAAAGAATTCTTTCAAAAAAAGAAAGAAAATAAAAAATATTTCTTCTGTCGAAATATATTGTTTAGTTTCTTATCCTGGCTTGGTTCATACCTAGCCAGGCCTTTTTTTGTACCAAATCATATATATTACAAAAAAATGTTTAACAAAATTCTTTTTATTGAATGAAATATCAATATAAGGACAATTTTGATTCTATTCTATATCCTAGAATCAAAGTTTCATTTTTTTCGTTAGTCTTTTGAATTATTGACTTCTATATTTATTTCCTGATTTATTATTATATCATAATTATTAAATTAATTAGAATCGACTTAATAATCTAATTCAAATATTAATAATATTCTTTATTTTCTTCCTTTTTTCTTCCCCCTCCTCTTATAGAGGTACTGTACTGAAAGAAACTTGTTATTGAGTTATTAATAATTAGGAGTCCTCTTTAACTAATTTTTTGAAATAAACCCGATTAGGTCTAATAAAAAAACTAAAACACACCTATGCTCTCATTTTCATTATTATTTTCGGATTCTATCTCTTATTCTGATTACGCGGATTACCTTCTTATTCGACAAAAGATTTATTTAGACACAATAATGGCATTGTAGCGGGTATAGTTTAGTGGTAAAAGTGTGATTCGTTTTAGTAATCCCTTTTAGAGTTAAGGGGTCCCTCGGATTTGCTTCATATTCCGAACAAAAACTTTTTTTCTTAAAAGGATTGAATCCTTTCCTTTACCTTTCAATTCACTAAGAAGGAGTCGAGGAAGAATCAAAATTCTCGTGATTTGAGTCCAAGGTTCAAATTTTTGATAAATTTTGAAAATTGGATTTTCAAATAGCGAAACACAATTTGTTTTATTGGATCAAGACTCCCAATAACTATGCGTATGGATAAAGGATCCATGGATAAAGATAGAAAAGTGTAGTTCGAATCGTAACTAAATTTTCAATCTTTCCCTATTATTCGAGAAATAGAAAGAAGAAAGATTAAAGCAAGATAGCTTATCTATTAAATAAGGATGTCTTTAGTTTCCGAAGGACATTAAACTTTTTTTAGTTTTAGCTCGGTAGAAAGAAAAAAACTTTTCCTAAGGATTCTATTACATCAAATAGAAATAGAGAACGAAGTAACTAAGAGAATATTGTTAGAATATTCTATTCTATATTCCAGAGGGGATTGTCTAGAAAGCCGAATCTCTTTGAATGCATTCAAAGAGACAGCTGACATAGATGTTATGGTTCAACAATTTTTTGATTTCATTCAGGTCTTATTTCAATCTTGATATTTATTCATACATCCATAAAGGAGCCGAATGAAATCAAAGTTTCATGTTCGGTTTTGAATTAGAGACGTTAACAATGATGAATCAACGTCTACTATAACCCCTAGCCTTCCAAGCTAACGATGCGGGTTCGATTCCCGCTACCCGCTCTAATATAGTATTCTATATAAAAAGAATATTTTGATATTCAATATCATTAATCCTATATTCTATCATAATAGAATATTTTTCTATTATGAGTGTATCTTTAAGATTGAATATAGAATTCCGTATATTCTATCCCCATAAATATCATCTTTTTAAGAACACCAAACCAGAAGCCAAAAAGCAAGAAATGTGAAAAAAAAGCGTCCATTGTCTAATGGATAGGACATAGGTCTTCTAAACCTTTGGTATAGGTTCAAATCCTATTGGACGCAAGTTCTTCTATGTATTTTTTTTAGGTTTCTATCCAAAAGATATTACTTTTTATGTTGACTGATTTGCATCAGGGATGCTTCAAATAGGGCGTCTTAGATGATTATTTTCTCGAAATTTAACTTTGTTAATATGAATTGTACAAATGTATTTTGAATAGTATTGAATACTATTAATTATTTAATACAAATAAATATATTAATTATAATAATGGTAAGAAAAGTGAAGTAAAGTTATTAC